TTTTCATAACCATTTTTATTAGAGATGAATTTTGTACCATTTGACTTCGTACCACTGAAAGATTTAGCCTAATACTTAAAAAATAACTCAAAAAGTGAAATGAATGCTGGGATAATTGGTTTATATCGATCGTTCCTGGTTCAGACCAAATATCAAAATGCCATTGCCATAAATAGATAAAATAGTATTTCCATTTATTTATCAAAAGGGGTGTATTCTTTGAAACCAGAATAGATTTTCCTTGATATCTAACATAATGGATGAAAGGATCCTTAAAGGATAATAAGGTATACGAAAAATTCTTAACAAATATTTCTGCAAGATGTTCTATTTTTTCATAGAAAAAAATTCGCTCAAAAAAAACACGAAAATATTTTAATCGTAACGAAGAGGATTTGTTACGTAGAAAAATAAAGATAGATTCGTATTCCCATACATATAAATTATATAGTAGTAAGAAAAATCTTGAATTACTTTTTAAAAAAAAAGTCGAAATCGATTTTTTTGGAGTAAAAAGACTATTCCAGTCAGAATAGTAATAAAAAAACAACCTTAATAAATGAACGAAAAAGACATCTTTTATCCAATATCGAAGGATTTGAACCAAGATTTCCAGATGGATAGGATAGGGTATTCTTATATCTGACTTATGATTGAAATATATAAATTTATCTTCGAAAAAAGGAAAAATGGAATGAATTGATCGCAAATTATTATAAGATTTTACGATTTCTAACTCTTTTAAGGAAGATATATATAATTGTAGGGAAAATAGAATCTCCAGAACAACAACAAAACCTTCTAATATTATTTGAGAATAATAATTTTTGTTATAACCCCAAAAAGGATTTTTTTTAGAATCATTACCAATAACGATCAAAAGAGTCTGTTGATACATTCGAGTAATTAAACGTTTTACAATTAGTAAACTAAATTTCTTGTTATAACCTACATTTTCTACAAAAATGGATCCACGACTATAAGCGAGTCCATAAATATACTCCCGAAAAAAAAACGGGTATAGGATGTCCCGGTGGCGAGATCTATGGAGTTCAAAAAATACTCGATCTTCCTCCATTTTTTAAAATCCTATTTAGTCAAACAAAGAATCAGAGATTCATTGGATTATCAAATGATACATAGTGCGATATGGTCAAAACAGAGAATTCTATATACTAATATATATATATATTAATTTTAATATATATTAATTAATTTTAATAAAATTATAAAAAACGAATTCTATATATTGTATATAGATACCTAGAAAACAAGTAAAATCCATCAACGGACTCGCTCTAATCGCTTTTTCCACCAAATTTTTGTTCTAGGATAACAAGCTAGTTAGGAATCCTTTATTTTTTCAACCCAATCACTCTTTTGATTTTGGAAAAAAAGATCTTTATCAAAATACTCTTTCTTTTACACATACACATTTATTGCTACCCCAAAATATAATGGAAAATAGCTTTATAGTTAGGACTCATAACAAAAATAAATAATCCATTCACAGGAAAAGCTTTTCCCACATAAAGCACTAACCTCTTTTTAACGTACAATTAGATGGGGTAATCATTCAAATACAAAATAAATGAAAGCTCGTTACTTTTTGTTTCCCTATAATTAGAGCTGCCAAGCTCTATCCCTTTATAAATGAAACCCAACTGAATTTTTTTGTTCCGAACCAAGAATTCAAACAAAAATTTGGACCGGATACAAATAAGAGTAAAATACTTTTCGAATTCGTCATTGATACGACATGCTACTTTTTCCATTCATTCCCTTCTGGATCAGTCGTGTTTACAAACTCTACCGATGGTATGGACGAACCAATTGCTTCATAGAAATGTGTAAAAAATAGAGTCGCTCTTAAAAGCCGAGTACTCTACCATTGAGTTAGCAACCCCAAATACTATTTATAAAATTTATAAATAGGATGGCTGTGTATATCTAATCGCAATAAAAACAACACAAATAAAAGAAAGATTGAATTGTCTAATAAAATATTAGACATTCAAAAATGGAAAAAAACTAAAAATATCGAAAGCGAATCTATTCGCAACATAAAAATGAACAGATAAACCTACAAATTTTCTCACAAAAAATCAAACAAAAATGAGAAACCAGCCCTTATTACATTTATTATTTAGATATATGTATTATTATGTATTATTTAGTTTTTTATTTATTAGTTTTTTATTTACCTCTCAATTAATAACCTTTCAATCAAATAAGGGATTTCTTGTTTTTGTATCGCAAAGTATTGCAGAAAATCCAACGAATCCACCATTTGATGAATTAAAAAAAGCTTATTTAACATGAGTAAATTGATCAATTTATTCACGATCGGATTATATTTATTTGATACACTGTTGTCAATATTAGTATTGAAAAAAGAATACAATTGAGAAAACAAACAAATAAAACACCCCCCTATTTATGTTAGGTGAAAAAACATCGAAAAACGAAATAGCCGTTTTCCCTTATAAATTGTAATAAC